TTCCACGCCCCATGCTGGGTTTACGGGTTGTACTTTACCCGTTAGTCCATAAGGATCGGACACCCATATTCCAGGACCATATAATCCTGTTACATGAAATGCACCAAAACCAAAGCAAGCCACTCCTGAAAGAAATAAATGAATTCCAAAGATCTTGGGCAAATCCAAAGAAGGTTTTCCTGTACGTTCATCGCAAAATATTTCTAGATCCCAATATACCCAATGCCAGATGGCTGCCAAAAAGCATAAACCAGAAAACACAATATGTGCCCCCGCTACGCCTTCGTAACTCCAAATACCCGCATTCGTTACAGTTCCCCCTGTGATACTCCAACCACCCCATGAATTGGTAATTCCTAAACGAGTCATAAAGGGTATAACAAACATACCCTGTCTCCACATTGGATCAAGAACAGGATCAGAAGGATCAAAAACCGCTAATTCATATAGAGCCATCGAACCGGCCCAACCAGCAACCAGAGCTGTATGCATTATATGAACAGAAAGCAAGCGGCCGGGATCATTCAATACAACAGTATGAACACGATACCAAGGCAAACCCATGGAAATACCCCTTTATCAAAGCTAAATAGACACTACGTAACTTTATTGCATTGGAAAAGACTCTACTATAAACTATCCTATGGACCCCTTCTTCAGTGGATTATTTCAGAATAGGGTTAATTTTTTGTTCTATTCTCTTGGTAATAAAATTATGGAACAATTCTGTTCGTAGGAACAAAGAGAAGCAAATTTATTCTATACTCGATAAGTAACAATACGCAATGGGGTTGGATTCCATTGTCTATGAGTGAATGCGTACAGACTTATTTATCGACCTATTCATAATAATTTTACTTTATTCATTCTGTTTTTCTTTATGACTTTTTATATAATCTATGGATAAAATAAATACGATAAAAGCCAATATATATTATAAGGACAATAAAATCATATTGTTACGTTTCCACATCAAAGTGAAATACAGTACTTTGTTCTTTTTTCTTTCATTTAATGCCTATTGGTGTTCCAAAAGTACCTTTTCGAAGTTCTGGAGAGGAAGATGCATCTTGGGTTGACGTATAGTGCGACTTGTCAGACATATTGGGTCCTATGGGATTTCCCCGTTTTCTCCCCCGATCGAGATATCCTCTGTTTCGCCCGAGAAAGATTCATGGAATCAGCAAAAATTTGGAGCGTGAAGTGCAATTAGATCCATTTTGGGGATTAATATTAGTTCGAATAATTTATGGTTGGTTTGGTTGGACTAAATAAAAAAGAAAAAATGAAATATCCAGGCTCCGTTTAGAAAAACCCAATTCGATTGGTAATATATCTATGATTACTAGTTCTGTCATAAATGATTCCGATTTGACTTATTTGTCAAGCGGGTTAATAAATAATTGGTAGAAGGTATGAAAAAAATTGAAAAAAAAAAAAGAAAAAAGTCATAACAAAAAGAAACGGTAATGGGCCTTTGTCCTATATGTGCAAATATAAATCGGGTGAATCTTTACCCGGAGTAGAGCATAAACCTAAAAAGATGAAAGAGACCCACTCAGGAACAAGAGAATACCATCGTGATTTGGGTTGAATTTCGATGAAACAATACATCAATGAGAGGTTAATTCGATGAGTTTAGTGACTTTTTTATTATATTTATAATATTAAAAAAAGGAGTTAAAACTCATGTTTATTGAAGAATAAAAAACCAAGTAAGAAAGAGCTTGTTATGAGAATCAGAAAAGAAAGAGGACTGGAATCTATACATTGATTATTTTTTTTTTGTTTTCGCAATTTTTTTTGAACCGTATGCACCAAAAGGTGCATGTACGTTTTATAAGGAATACACCTGTACCCTAATCAACCGACTTTATCGAGAAAGATTACTTTTTTTAGGCCAAGCAGTTGATAGTGAGATCTCAAATCAACTTATTGGTCTTATGATATATCTCAGTATCGAAGATAATAACAAAGATCTGTATTTGTTTATAAACTCTCCCGGCGGATGGGTAATCCCCGGAGTAGCTATTTATGATACTATGCAATTTGTACGACCAGATGTACATACAATATGCATGGGGTTAGCCGCTTCAATGGGATCTTTTATCCTGGTTGGGGGAGAATTTACCAAACGTCTAGCATTCCCTCACGCTTGGCGCCAATGAGGTTTTTATTTGAGAGAAATAAAGAAGACTATGCCTTCGCCTTATGAAATATGAATATTAAGTAATAATAGCATGGCACTTCGAATTCGATACGAGAAATTTTTGCATTGTCAAAAAATTAAATTATGTATCGAAAGGGTGGTATGAGAGAAAGGATATTTCCGATTTTCTCTTATTTATCGGAAGTCCAATTCAGCGTCACAAACCTTTTTGTTTTTATTTTGGAAGACTCTTAACAATATTTATGTTATGTAAAGAAAAGAGTGTGAAAAATAAAATTTTCCTCATTTGATTGCATCAAAAAGAAACTTTGGGATTGCTGAATCACAGACAAAAAAACAATAAAAATTAATATAAATATATAAGGCAACGGAGCCATCATAGTATTTTTTAACTATTCGGAAAGTAAGGGTGGCATTTTGATCAGTTAACCGCCTGGGTCTGATATATTCTTCTCTTTCTTCAATGGAAGGGTCAATTTTATTGTAGAGCCGTATGCATATGCAATGCACAAAAGATGCCCGTACGGTTGTTCAATTCTATCTTTTTCCTATTATTATTTATCTTTCTTTGATCTTCCGAGATAGAAGAACTTTTTATTATGTTATATCATCAGGGTAATGATCCATCAACCTGCTAGTTCGTTTTATGAGGCACAAACGGGAGAATTTATCCTGGAAGCGGAAGAACTGCTGAAACTGCGTGAAACCCTCACAAGGGTTTATGTACAAAGAACGGGCAAACCTTTATGGGTTGTATCCGAAGATATGGAAAGAGATGTTTTTATGTCAGCAACGGAAGCACAAGCTTATGGAATTGTTGATCTTGTAGGGGTTGAATGAAAATAACATGGATTTTACGAAAATAAAATCCGTGATTTGAGATTTTATCTCTGACTTTAATATTCTATTACATATTTTTTAATATAGAAGTAATTCATAATCATCCGGTTAGGATCAATCTAAACCAGTCCATTATGTATACAATTCAACATGCCAACTATTAAACAACTTATTAGAAATACAAGACAGCCAATAAAAAATGTCACGAAATCCCCCGCGCTTCGGGGATGCCCTCAGCGTCGAGGAACATGTACTCGGGTGTATGTGCGACTCGTTTAGATCATATCATGAGCAGGCACAAAAGCAAAAAATAACCTTCCAGTATCAATGATCTGTACCGGCGAATATGGAAGAAGGGACTCCATTTACTATCTAAAAAATAAGAAAATATATCATATCCCTCCATTGTGTATGAATTTTATGGCTTCCGTAGGTGCAAATCCAATAATGATGAGAAACAATTCTCCATTGGTAACAAAAGGTTATCCATTAAGCGGAGAAATTTTTATTTAAAAAGTATAAAGAGTGGTCCCCTATTCTAACAAGAACGGACTAAGAGGGTCAGCTACCCAGCTAATTTTCATAATTAAATACCGTTACTGTATAGGTAGATCTCGTTGTGAAAGACCTATTACTAGAAAATTCATGGTAGAGCCGAGTAGGATGAACTATACAAGTTACCAATAAGGTTGATTAAATGAAGTAAAGGCTCCGGTGTATAGAGAAGACCTCACCGTTTACGAAGTCGCCATAGAAACGATGGAATCCACTATTTCTTTATCCGTCTATTTACTTTTATTTTTACACTTATAGCGTAGAATACAATTTCTTATTTTTTTTTTTCTTATTTCGCCCTAAAACAAAAAAAGAAAAAATCGTGGTCGGGAAGGTTATAGCAGCCAAAGCCATTGGAATTTTTATTTTATACATTGGAAAAATTCGTTTTGTTTTTAATAGATTAGGAAAGGGCAAAAGAATAACTGAAAGAAAAGAAGTCAATTAGTTATTCTTCAAAGTTTCAGCTATTCAATGACTAGAATTAGACGGGGATATATAGCTCGGAGACGTAGAACAAAAATTCGTTTATTTGCATCAAGCTTTCGGGGGGCCCATTCAAGACTTACGCGAACTATTACTCAACAAAAAATAAGAGCTTTGGTTTCGGCTCATCGAGATCGGGATACTAAAAAGAGAAATTTTCGTCGTTTGTGGATCATTCGGATAAACGCAATAATTCGTGAAAGAGTAGTAGAACGGGCAGTATCCTATAGTTATAGTAGATTAATACATGATCTGTACAAGAGACAGCTGCTTCTTAATCGTAAAATACTTGCACAAATAGCTATATCAAACAGGAATTGTCTTTATATGATTTCCAATGAGTCATATAAGAAGTCGATTAAGAATCCAGTGGAATTATTTAAACATACTTTCCCGGAGTTCATTCTCCGGGAAAGTAGAGTCGAAAGTACTATAATAAAATATGCTAAATTAAAGTAGTCAAAATCAATGAATGCGTTCAAGAAAAAAAGCTTTCTCCGATTCGTTTTCGTTCTTACGACATGATAATAAAATCTGGATTCTCGGAAAAACACTAATCTGTGTTTGAGTTCGGGAATTATGATTCAAGTGAAAAAGAGTAAGCCTATTTATTTCTATTTCTAAGACCAGTAGTTCTAGCAGTCGACTCCGTTTGTTTCTCATTATTCAGAAAGGGTAACAAAGATAAAATACGAGCTTGTTTTATAGCAACAGTAATTAATCGTTGTTGTTTCAAGGTCAATCTATTCACTCGTCTGGATAATATTTTTCCTTGTTCACTAATAAATCGACTAATTAAACTCATGTTTCTATAATCAATTCGATCCCCCGATTGAATCGGGGGCAAACGCCTACGAAAAGATCGCTTGGATTTAAGAAAAGATCGCTTGGATTTATCCATGGTTTGTTTTAGTTTATTCCTTATCCCGAAAATCCTATTTCTTAAGTCTAATTCATTTTAACGCTATTCTAAATAGGATTTTTTTATTTTCTATTTTAATATGTTTAAATATGTTATATATAATGCCATTTTGTCCCCTTCCTTGAAAGGGTAAGATATAGATACTCAGCTCGATCTATTTCTTTATCTCCACATGAATCGTATGCTTGTAACAATAGGGACAGAATTTTTTCAATTCTAATTGATTGGGCGTATTGTGCCGGTTCTTTTGAGTAATATATCTGGAAATCCCCGTTGATACCTTATTAACACTCTTTCGAACACAATCGGTACATTCTAAAATCACCATTACTCGTACATCTTTACCCTTGGCCATGAACCCCTCCTTGAATTTTTTATTTACTCAACTCGTCTATTTTCGATTCGAAATTAAGAAGAAAGGAAGGAAAAAATAGAAGTTACTAACTCGAAATCCAATTATAAAAACATAGTAAATGAAAGTCATAGTAAATAATAAGGAATACAAAAATTTCTAAACTTTATTTCAAATCGAAGTACAGTATTTTCTTTTTCATTTAAATATCTTGTAATACTTTTTCTAATACTTTTTCCTTGGACGCATTCTTATTCTAAACCCATTCTTCTATTATTAATATTCATTTAGAATTCGAACTTGAACCCAGGTCTTGCAGATATTGAATCCACTTTTATTTTTTCTCTTTCCTCCCTTTTTAGAATAAGGGAAAAAAGAGAAAAGAGGAGAAGAGGGGTTAGTCACAGATATTTGATTGTATCTTTAATCTTCTTCATCCCTTCTCATGTCAATGACTAGAATGAAAAAAAGGGGAATGTCAACGCATCCGGAAAAAAACGATTAATCTCTATCAATAGACCTGCCAAAGCCCCGAACCATAGTGTACTTAGTACTGGTGCCACGGAGAGATATGTTTTTAAATCTCGCATTGAAAGCCCTCCTTTTTATTTATTGTAATACAGATAATGCATATATGATCAGAAGCATATGATATGTTGTTAAGGACCGGTTAGAATTGTACACATAGTCTTTAAGTTAAATTGAATTATACAATGATCCGGTAAATAAGATTTTACCCTTTCTTAAATTAAAACCAAAAAAATCTCTTACCGAACATTTCCGAAAAATACTCATTAATTTTTATTATATATAATAAAAATTATTTGTTAAACATATCTTAAATGAGACCAAAAAGACGAAATGGGCAGAAAACTGTGTATATCAATCGAAGAAATAATGATGTGGAAAACAAAACATTAATTTTATACAATGAGACTGTAGAATAATGGAAGGGATGTGGCGCAGCTTGGTAGCGCGTTTGTTTTGGGTACAAAATGTCACGGGTTCAAATCCTGTCATCCCTACCTATTACTGCTCCGTTGAGCAGTAACGAGGGATCTACTGAGATCGATTCGAATTGGATATAATCTTTAATTTTTGTGTTTATGATACTATCAATACAAAAAAAAAAGTATTGGGTTTATAAAAAAATACTTTTCTTTACAGCCCTGTCTGTTCGGATAAGAAAGCGCTCTTAGTTCAGTTCGGTAGAACGTGGGTCTCCAAAACCCGATGTCGTAGGTTCAAATCCTACAGAGCGTGATTTTTTATTCTTAGATCTGAACTAGATTCAGTAACAACTTGTACATCAATTAGGAATTTGACCCCCTATGGATTAAATAAAAGAAAAGGAGGAGGTCAATCAAAAAAAAGATATATTAATTAATCAAAGGTCCAACTGATCACCACGCCTGTATTGTAAATATGCAGTTACGAATAATCCAGCCAAAGTAATAGGAATTAGACCTAACACGATTCCAAATAGAAAAACTTCAATCATTTCAATTTGTTTGAAAGAAAAAAAAAAAAAAGAAGTAATATCTATACCTAAATATTAATCCGAATTGACATGAATCTCAATGATCGGGAATTGACAATTGAGGCAGTAAGTAACTATAGAATGCGCGAAATTGGTTTCTTTTTATGAATCTTCATTTCAAATATTAATTTTAAATAAGCCGTATCTTGTTCAAACCAATAAATAGAGCTGAAGTTATAGTTAAAGCTGCTAGTAGAAAACCAAAATAACTTGTTATAGTAAGCATAAAGGGGCTAAATGAAATTTGTTTTTTTTTTTATACATATGTTTATAAAGCACTTACCTAAGTTTCAATTTTTGCCAATAGGATACACAAAAATATCAATTGAAAAAACAAATTCAATTGAAAATTTGTTATTCGTCTATCATTATAGACGGCACTAACAAAGTATAAATTAAGAGGTATAAAAAAAAAATGGATTCATCGTCTGTAACATCTACCTATTCTGCAACCCACTCATTGAGTAACTCTTAGGTAAACTAATAAAAAGAACCGGCTCATGTAACTTCATTCAAAAAGGAAACTCTTTTAAAATTATTATGGAATAAAATTCGAAAATTTTTTATATTTTGATCATTTCTTCTATTTTTGAATTTATCGAATCTATTGTTGATTTTAGAGCAAAGAATAAGCA